ACTTGTTTCACTTGCATATCATAAGGAATTCGAACAACTGCTTCAAATACAGTATCAGGAAGTACCGCTTGTGGAACCTCGATATCCACGGGCTTATTAGCTAAATGGCAATTGGCACATACAATACGGCCAGTTGCTTCTCGCGGATTTTCATAACCCTGCTGTGCAAAAATGGGATATGCATTTGAAAGGGGTGCTCGAGTTATTATATATATCATGAGCGATACGGAAATTGATCGAGTAATCTCTTCCTTTATCCAAGAACAGTAATTTCTAGTTTGCATGGTCCAATCATTGATCCTGAAAAGTTCTACAATAAAATTAGGTTGGTCACTGGTACAGTTCCCTATCCATGATTCTGCTATGTACTGAAAGAATTTTACTGGAATATAGGAGGAATCCCCTGGATGAGTAGAAAGAAAAAGAAAAAAAATAAGTCAATTGTTGAATAGTTAGCTTTTGTACAAAATAACAAACTTTATATTTATAATTGGATCAGTGGATCCTTTTTTCAGTCATTCATTGAATGATAAATCACTACAAGTGACGGAGATACACGATTTAAATAACGGAAAATCCAATATTTCAAAATTGTATCTAGAATGACTGGAAAAGTGGAAACAAGACCGGATATAATTTGAACAATATGAGCAAATCCAAAATCTATATAGACAGAACCAATCATTAGTTCCCAACCATGGGTCGAATGGAATCCTATACATAAACCAGTTAATAAAAGAATAGAAAAAGCTTTTATTGTGTCGCTTACGATATATAGGAATTCTTGAACCCAAGAGATAAGAATAATAAGTTCTTGAATACCTAGAATAGAATAACCACTTAAAATAAGGAAACAGATTATATTTGTCGAGAAGTGCAAAATCGTATGAATACGATCTTCGTTGTGCGTCTTGATCAATTGGATCGTTTCTTTGTAGATTCCGATACGAAGGTTTTGTAGACGTGTTTCCGGGTATTCCTTTATCATTACATCCAAGAGTAAGAGTTCCTCTAATTCTATGAATTTTTTTTAGAATACTCTTTTCTTGAATATCATTCAAGAAAATTTCGGATTGCCTAGTATTTGACCAATTAGTAACCCAAGATTCCATATTTTTCTTAAATGAGAAAGAGATCCACCAGGGCAAAAAGACTATAGATGTAAGATATAGAAGGGGAATGAATGCTTTCTTTTTTGCCATTTTTCGTCTTTAATGAAGTCAGCTTCACCTCATTCGTCAACTCTATATGATAAGAATATTTCTATCAAGCATAAGTTCTATTACAAGTCATAGAGCCTATAAATCAAATCTATTCTCACGTTTTTTTTTATTTGCAATTCGGGAGTTAGTTCTTGAATTTAGAAAGAATACACAAATAGAATAAGAAAAAGAAAGAGTCTGCTTCCAATTCGAATGAAGAAAAAAAAGATTGTTTCCAAAGATATCAATTGCTAAAATTCGAAGCAATTGCCCCTTTCGATGAATGCATGAAAGAGCACTTCAAGTAATGAATATTAGTTGGATTTCGAAACGAAAAAACACCCTTTCTATCAAACTATCAAAATTCAAAATATAAAATATTTCATATTTCAAAAAAAAAAATTCAAGAATTTTTTCCGTTTTTTTTAAAGAAAGCTATTCATTTATTTCATTTTTCAGTTTCATTTTTTTTTTCAAAATACTTCAATTGGTACACGCAAGAAATAGGCCAATTCCGCCGCTTTTTGTTCAATTTCTCGTGGAGTCAAATTCTCATCAGTACGAGTCAAGGGAATGACCCCCTGTCCTCTGATTTCCATATAAAGGACACGACGAGTATAAATACCCTCTTTAACTTCTATTCTGATCGACTGAATGTCTTTCATAAGGAATCGGAGAAAGATACGACGATTTTTTCCAGGAAATCCCCAACGAAAAATACACACTATTCCCTCTTTTCTATCGAATCGATCATAACCACTACCTACATTCCACGAAATTGTACACCACAAATAAGAGCTAATAAAGAGACCAGCGATTCCATAGAAAGACATCACGATCCCTTGTGGAAAAAAAAAGAATTTGCTGAGACGGAAATAAAGATAGCAAATTCCTACCAAGATAACTCGAAGTTCCAACCAATAAGAACCCAAATGAACCAAAAAAAAGGATAACGGCCCAGCAAAAATTACTTGTTTTTCGAGACCCCGATATAAGTTCAATCCATATACGTTCTGATCGCCAACCATTATTAGATCCAGTTGTATTTTTTTGGAATTGGGAAAATAACCCAACCAAATGACTTTTTTATTTTGACTTTTCCTTATTTGCGAAGTAACTCTCATCAACTAGCACTATTTTTATGTAAACCTTTAGGAGTAATTCATCGAATTGCTTCTAGATCTAAAAAAATAGATGAGATTTGTCCCTACTGCTGTCCGTATCTAAAAAATCTTGTTTTTTTGAACATGGATAAATAAAGAAGCCATTGCAATTGCCGGAAATACTAGGCCTACTAAAGGCACAAAAATAGAGGGTAAGTTGCTGAGAGTTATCATAGAATGGGTACCTCGATTTAATATTTGTACCTGTTATTTTTTTAGTTTTTTTTGTTATTGTTCTATTAAGATTTTTACCTGTTATTTTTCTATTGTTCTAAATTGTTATAAAGAGATTTTATAATCATAATCACTAGAATTCATATATACTTATACTAAGTAGATTTTCATATAGAAATCTATTCAATCTATATTGAATACAATTCTATAATTCTATATAGTAATATACTATATAGAATTATACGAAATAGATCTAAATGAGTACGAAATAGATCTAAATGAGTATGAGTATATGAGTATATATAATAAATTATTAATATAAATTAAAAAATGATTAATAGAAATTCAATATAAATTAAATATATTAAATATATAATTAAATATAAAAATATAATTAGAATTTCTAATTAAATATTAAATATAATTAAAATATATATAATTAATAAATAGAATTCTAATAATTAAATAATAATATAATAATTAAATATTAAATAAGAAATTCAATATAATAAAAAAAAGAAAATAGTATTAATAATAATATTTTAATATTCATTTTAGAATGATTAGAATGAATTTTAGAATAGTATAATTATATTCTATTTAGAATTTAGAATATAGTATAATAAAATAGAAAATAATAAATCAAAAATAATAAATAAATTGAATAATTTAAAGCTCTACTTGATTTAATTTGGAGTCAAAGGAAAGAAAGCATGGAGCTGAAATAACTCACTAAGAATGCCCTTTAAAAGATTACGCGGTACGATTAAATCAAATAAGCCCTTATGGAATAAATATTCAGCCGCTTGTGAACCTTCAGGTACTGTTTTATTCAATGTTTGCTCAATTACTCTTTTACCCGCAAATGCAATGTAAGCATTGGGTTCGGCAATAATGATATCCCCCAACATACCAAAACTAGCCGTCACCCCACCAGTAGTAGGAGATGTAAGGATCGAGACATAGAATAACTTTTTATTTGCTTGATAATCATATAAAGCAGAAGATATTTTAGCCATTTGCATCAAGCTCAAACTTCCTTCTTGCATACGTGCTCCTCCAGAAGCACATACTAGAATAAGAGGTAAAAATTGATTGGCAGCATATTCGATCAACCGGGTGATTTTCTCACCTACTACGGATCCCATACTACCCCCCATAAACTGAAAATCCATAACCCCAATTGCTACGGGAATACCATTTAGTTGACCTGTGCCTGTTTGAACAGCATCAGTTAATCCTGTCTTTCTTTGATAAGAATAAATACGATCTTTATAAGGTTCCTCTTCTGAATGAAATTCAATGGGATCCCCCGAAACCATGTCTTCATCCATCGGATTCCAAGTACCTCGATCAATCAAAAGTTCGATTCTATCTGAACTGCTCATTTGCAAATGATATCCACAGTGTTCACAAATATTCATTTTTGATTTCAAAACTTTCTTATAATTTAATCCATAACAATTTTCGCATTGAATCCACAAATGTCTGTATTTTTTAGTTTCCTCTAGATCATTAGAACTTTCTCTTCTAGTTAAATCACTATCACTCGTAGCATTCGTGTGAGTTATTATACTGGAATTCCCTCTTTCACTAATATTTCTGCCTTTACCACAAATGTAACTATAAATGTAACTGTCATTGTATTTATCACTATCACCTAAAATGTAACCATCAATACGGATTTGAGAACGAAGATAACTGTCAATGCAATTATTAATGTGATTATTCCAACTATATTTAGTATCATACATGTAATGATCATAGTCGGGATCGTCACTCTTAGATACATTATTCAGATAGCTGAAATTCTTATAACTATAAAAAAAAACTTTCAAGTTCACATAGAAAAGAATGATCATTATCAATCTCAAAAATTTGATTTTCAATATCAAAATATATGGAATAACTGTCCCTATTACTATCCCTAACAAAAAAAGTGTCATCAGATATGAAATTCCGAATGTTCCCAACGCCGACAAAATAATCAACATTACTGTAACTAGAATTGTCACTATTACTCCACCTCTGAATGTTTTTATCCATATCAGATAGAATTGGGTCTTCACATACACTGGTATTTTCAATAGGACCAAAACTATCCATTGATTTACTAAGTCCACATCTGTATTCAAACTCCCTATCCAACAACATCGAATTGAACCACCATTTTTCATTAGAGCTTTCTTGCCTCTATTTACATGAAAATACACTAGATGAATAGTCATTCGATGAAAAATATCTTTTTGAATATTTCATTTCCTATCACAATAAGCATATAAATCCAATCACTAGGATTATTAATTAATAATAATAACGAGTGAGTGGATATTAAAAAAAACGATTCTTTTTCTTGAGAACCAGAGTATCGTTTCACTATATATGTCATTATATGTGCTGGAACTCTTTTCTATTTCAATTCTATTATTATAGATCTATTATTATAGAATTGAAATAGAAT